AACATTTAAAACAAAATTTGACATTTAAAACATAATTTAACATTTAACATAAAATAAAAACATAAAATAAACATAAAATAACAAATAATATATATATAAAATAATATATAATATATATATTATTTATATATTATTTTTATATATTATTATTATTTTTTAATTTCTTTTTTTTTTTTTTTCATTATTATCGTTTATTGTTCTTTTCGAAAGAGATAAGAATTGGTGAATCGGAAACAATTTTTAATTATAAAAAAAATAGAAATTTGTTTGTTTTCTTATGGAACATACATATCAATATGCATGGATAATACCTTTTCTTCCACTTACAGTTACTATGTCAATAGGATTTGGACTTATACTTATTCCGACAGCAACAAAAAATATTCGTCGTATATGGGTTTTTCCTAGTATTTTTCTCTTAAGTATAGCTATGGGATTTTCGGCCAATCTGTCTATTCAACAAATAAATGGAAGTTTTATTTATCAATATCTATGGTCTTGGACCATAGATATTGATTTTTCCTTAGAGTTTGGATATTTGATCGATCCACTTACTTCTATTATGTCAATACTAATTACTACTGTTGGAGTCATGATTCTTATTTATAGTGACAATTATATGTCTCACGACCAAGGATATTTGAGATTTTTTGCTTATATGAGTTTTTCCAATACTTCCATGTTGGGATTAGTTACTAGTTCTAATTTGATACAAATTCATATTTTTTGGGAACTAGTGGGAATGTGTTCATATTTATTAATAGGGTTTTGGTTCACACGACCAATTGCCGCAAGTGCTTGTCAAAAAGCTTTTGTAACTAACCGTGTAGGAGATTTTGGTTTATTATTAGGAATCTTAGGTCTTTATTGGATAACAGGTAGTTTGGAATTTCGGGATTTGTTCAAAATAGCTAATAACTTGATCCATAATAATGGGGTCAGCTCCTTATTTGCTACTTTGTGTGCCTCTTTATTATTTGTCGGTGCAGTTGCTAAATCTGCACAATTCCCCCTCCACGTATGGTTACCTGATGCCATGGAAGGACCTACTCCTATCTCGGCCCTTATACACGCTGCTACTATGGTAGCAGCAGGAATTTTTCTTGTAGCTCGGCTTATTCCTCTTTTCATAGACATACCTTATATAATGAATTTCATTTCCTTAATGGGTGTAATAACAGTACTATTAGGAGCTACTTTTTCTCTTGCTCAAAGAGACATTAAAAGAAGTTTAGCCTATTCTACAATGTCTCAATTAGGTTATATTATGTTAGCTCTAGGTATAGGTTCTTATCGAGCGGCTTTATTCCATTTGATCACTCATGCCTATTCTAAAGCTTTATTGTTTTTGGGATCTGGATCTATTATTCATTCAATGGAACCTATTGTTGGATATTCACCAGAAAAAAGTCAGAATATGGTTCTTATGGGTGGTTTAACAAAATATATTCCAATTACAAGAACTACTTTTTTATTAGGTACACTTTCTCTTTGTGGTATTCCACCTCTTGCTTGTTTTTGGTCCAAAGATGAAATTCTTAATGATAGTTGGTTATATTCACCAATATTTGCAATAATACCTTATTTCACAATAGGATTAACCGCATTTTATATGTTTCGGGTATATTTACTTACCTTTGATGGGTATTTGCGCGTTTATTTTAAAAATCACAGTAGCACTAAAAATAATTTGTTCTATTCAATATCTCTATGGGGAAAAGAAGCACCAAAAAAAGTCAATAAAAATTTACTTTTATCAACAATGAATAATAAGGTTGACTTTTTTTCAAAAGATACATATAAAATTATTGATAATGATAAGATACGATACTTTAGTACTTACTTTGGAAATAAATATACTTACATGTATCCTCATGAATCAGACAATACTATGCTATTTCCTCTGCTTGTATTGGTACTATTTACTTTGTTCGTTGGATCAATAGGAATTTCTTTTGATCAAGGGGTAATGGATTTTGATATATTATCGAAATGGTTAACCCCATCCCAAAATCTTTTCCATCCAAATTCGAATTATTCTGTGAATTGGTATGAATTTTTTACAAATTCCATTTTTTCAGTAAGTATAACCATTTTTGGATTATTCATAGCATATATTTTATATGGGTCTGTTTATTCATTTTTACAGAATTTGGACTTAATCAATTCATTTGTAAAAGGGAGCCCTAAGAGAATTATCTTGGACCAAATAAAAAGTTTTATATACAATTGGTCATATAATCGTGGTTACATAGATATTTTTTATGCTAGGGTTTTAGTCATGGGTATAAGAAGATTAACTGAGCTAACTCAGTTTTTTGATAGACATATAATTGATGGAATTACAAATGGAGTTGGCCTTACAAGTTCACTTATAGGTGAAGGTATAAGATATATGGGGGGGGGACGAATCTCGTCTTATTTATTTTTATATTTTTTTTATGTATCAATATTTTTATTATTTTTTTTGTTCATTGGTATAAACCCAATAATTATACAG